GTATTAGGATAGTAAATGAAATATTCAAATGATTTTTTATCGAATGACTATTCATCTATTGTATTTTTCATGTAAATATGTGCAACAAGGCTTTATGGAAAAAGGGTGGTTCAACTCGATGTTGTCCAAAAAAAAGGAGTTAGAATACGGGTATGGGCTAAGTAAATCAATGGGCAGCCTTGGTTCTATTGAAAATACCAGTGTAAGTGAAGACCCGATTAGAAATGATATAGATAAAAACACTCTTAGTGGGAGCGATAGTGACAATTCTAGTTACAGTAATGTTGATCATTTAGTCGGCGTTAGAGACATTCATAATTTCGTACCTGATGATACTTTTTTAGTTAGGGATAATAATAGGGACAGTTATTTCATATGTTTTGATATTGAAAATCAAATTTTTGAGATTGACAATGCTCATTCTTTTCTAAGTGAACTAGAAAGCTCTTTTTCTAATTCTCGGAATTCTTGTTATCTAAATAGTGTATCTAATAGTGATGATCCCCACTATGATCCTTACATATATGATACTAAATATAGTTGGAATAAACACATTACTAGCTGTATTGACAGCTATTTTCGTTCTCAAATTTGTATTGATAGTTACATTTTAAGTGGTATTGTCAATTACAATGACAATTACATTTCTAGTTACATTTTTGATGAAAGCAGAAATAGTAGTGAAACCCAGAGTTCAAGTATAAAAACGAGTCCGGCTGGTAGTGAGTTAACTATAACAGAAACGGAAAATTCTAATGATCTAGATTTTACTCAAAAATATAGGCATTTATGGGTTCAATGCGAAAATTGTTATGGATTAAATTATAAGAAATTTTTGAAATCAAAAATGAATATTTGCGAACACTGTGGACATCATTTGAAAATGAGTAGTTCAGATAGAATAGAACTTTTGATTGATCCAGGTACTTGGGTTCCTATGGATGAAGATATGGTCTCTGTGGATACCATTGAATTTCCGTTGGAAGAGGAATCTTACAAAGATCGTATTGATTCTTATCAAAGAAAAACAGGATTAACCGAGGCTGTTCAAACAGGCACAGGTCAACTAAACGGTATTCCCATAGCAATTGGGGTTATGGATTTTCAGTTTATGGGGGGTAGTATGGGCTCCGTAGTTGGCGAGAAGATCACTCGTTTGATCGAATATGCTACCAATCGGTTTTTGCCTCTTATTCTAGTGTGTGCTTCCGGAGGAGCACGCATGCAAGAAGGAAGTTTGAGCTTGATGCAAATGGCTAAAATAGCTTCCGCTTTATATGATTATCAATCAAAGAAAAAGTTATTCTATGTATCAATCCTTACATCTCCTACTACTGGTGGGGTGACAGCCAGTTTTGGTATGTTGGGCGATATCATTATTGCCGAACCCAATGCCTACATTGCATTTGCGGGTAAAAGAGTAATTGAACAAACATTGAATACGACAGTACCTGAGGGCTCACAAACGGCTGAATATTTATTCCATAAGGGCCAATTCGACCTAATCGTACCACGTAATCTTTTAAAAGACGTTCTGAGTGAGTTATTTCAGCTCCACGCTTTCTTTTCTCTGAATCAAAATTCAATCAAGTGGATCCTTAATAAAAAAAATATATTAATTAATCAAAATATAAATTATTATTTTTTTTTTTATAAAACGAGTAGTTATTTAGTTTATAGAAATCAAAGCCAAAATCCGTAGAATGGATTTTGGCTTGGTAGCATTTGATAACATAAGATTTAATTGTAAAAATAATTATGCGGATCATTTTTTTTTACCGGCATTCCCGATTACTAATCAGTAAAAACCTCTATCAAAAAAAAAAGAATGCATTCCTTCTTCCGCTAAATTTAAATTAGGCAAGGAGAATAAAGCGAATTTCACGTTCTCTTCTTATGTGTATATAATTCAAATATAGAAAATTTAAAAGTGAAAAGTACAGAATCTTGCATCTTTCGATATTTTTTTAGAATCCCCAGTTTTACTAAGACTCCCTATTCCCGGATCGGATTGTAACAAATTTTTCAGGAAGTTGTAAGAAACTCTTTCTTTATTTTATTCCATTTTATGAAATTCAAATTATAAGACAAAAACAAGATAATAAAAAAGGCGATTATCATATATATATATATTTCATGTAGAAAGATGAAAAATTATATTTATTTAGTTCGACATTCCTTGCACTTATTTTATTATATTTATATATTTTTTATTATATCACATATACTCACTTAGATATGCTTAGTATAATTCTATATGAATTATAAATAATGATTATAAGATACCTTTATAACAATATAAATAACAATATAACAATAACAGGTAAAAATAGTAAATCCAGGTATCCATTTTATGACAAACTTACCCTCTTTTTTTGTGCCTTTCGTGGGCCTAATATTGCCGGCAATTGCGATGGCTTCTTTATCTCTTCATATTCAAAAAAACAAGATTTTTTAGATATCGATATGATGGGGCTAAATCTCATCTATTTTGTTTTTTTTTTTTTTCAAGATTTAGACTTAGACCATAACACAGATATCTATTTCTTAGAATAAAATATGTGATGTGGTTTCCCCCGAACATAAAGAAACTATTATTGTTATTCGTGTGTAAACATGATATATGAGTAAATAAATTATAGCTATTTGCAACGAAATCAAATCGGGATCGGGGCGAATGCCTTAAATGTAAAGTGAATATATCTATATGTATGTGGATATCTATAGGAAATCATACGAAATGGATATTATTATTTTATATCTAACCAATTCGATGAATTACTCCTAAAATAAAAGTTCACATCAGAATAGTGCTAGTTGATGGGAGTTATTTCGGAAACACACAAAAAGTCAAATTAATTTGGGTTATTCTCTCAATTTCAATAAAATGCAACTAGATCTAGTATGAATTGGCGATCAGAACATATATGGATAGACCTTATAGCAGGGTCTCGAAAAACAAGTAATTTCTGCTGGGCCTTTATCCTTTTTTTAGGTTCATTAGGGTTTTTATTAGTTGGAATTTCCAGTTATCTTGGTAGAAATTCGATATCTTTATTTCCGCCTACGCAAATCATTTTTTTTCCACAGGGGATCGTGATGTCTTTCTACGGAATTGCGGGTCTCTTTATTAGCTCTTATTTGTGGTGCACAATTTCGTGGAATGTAGGTAGTGGTTATGATCGGTTCGATAGAAAAGAAGGAATAGTGTGTATTTTTCGTTGGGGATTTCCTGGAAAAAATCGTCGCATCTTCCTCCAATTCTTTATGAAAGACGTCCAGTCCATCAGAATAGAAGTGAAAGAGGGTATTTATGCTCGTCGTGTCCTTTATATGGAAATCAGAGGCCATGGCGCTATTCCTTTGACTCGTACTGATGAGAATTTGACTCCACGAGAACTTGAGCAAAAAGCTGCTGAATTGGCTTATTTCTTGCGTGTACCAATTGAAGTATTTTAAAAAATGAATTGAAACTGAAATGAAAAGAATGAATGCTTTTTTTTATTTTCAATAGAGAGATTATATCTTGTAGATTCTCTTTTTTTTTTGTTTTGTCAATCAATTTTTCTTTTTATCCCTTTTTTTTTGTACTTCTTAATTACCAAACGATTGGGATGCTTATAACGATAGCTTTTTTGTCTTGTTTTGGTAGTCATTTTTTTTATCAGAATCACAATATTCTTCAGAAAATTCTCTCAATTATTCCCGTCGTTTTTTTTTTTTTTCAAAAAATTGGATATTTTGATAGAAAGAGAGTTCTTTCGTTTCAAAATCTGAATAATATTTGTTACTTGAAGGGGCTCTTTCATGCATTTCTTTATTGAAAGGGGGTCGCTCTCTTCGAATTTTAGCAAGTGATAGATTTGGAAACAATCTCTTTATTCGAAGTGGATTCTTTTTTATTCCATTTCTGTATTATTTATAAATTCAAGTACTAACCGCTGAATCATACACAAAAAAAGCGGGGAATAGATTCGTGGGCTCGATAACTTGTAATAGAACTGATCCTTGATAGGAATATTAGTTAGTATTATATAGCGTCAACGAATGGGGTGAGTTCATTAAAAATTCAAAGACGAAAAAATGGCAAAAAAGAAAGCATTCATTCCCCTTCTATATCTTGCATCTATAGTATTTTTGCCCTGGTGGATCTCTCTCTCATTTACTAAAAGTCTGGAATCTTGGGTTACTAATTGGTGGGATACTAGGCAATCCGAAATTTTTTTGAATGATATTCAAGAAAAGAGTATTCTAAAAAAATTCATAGAATTAGAGGAACTCTTACTCTTGGACGAAATGATAAAGGAATACCCGGGAACACATCTACAAAAGCTTCGTATCGGAATCTACAACGAAACGATCCAATTGATCAAGATGCACAATGAAGATTGTATCCATACGATTTTGCACTTCTCGACAAATATGATCTGTTTCGTTATTCTAAGTGGTTATTCTATGCTAGGTAATGAAGAACTTGTTATTCTTAACTATTGGGTTCAAGAATTTCTATATAACTTAAGCGACACAATCAAAGCCTTTTCCATTCTTTTAGTAACTGATTTATGTATAGGATTCCATTCGCCCCACGGTTGGGAACTAATGATTGGATCTGTCTACAAAGATTTTGGATTTGCTCATAATGATCAAATTATATCCGGTCTTGTTTCTACCTTTCCGGTCATTCTAGATACAATTTTAAAATATTTGATTTTCCGTTATTTAAATCGTGTATCTCCCTCACTTGTAGTGATTTATCATTCAATGAATGACTGAAAAATGATTCACTGACCCAATTAGAATGGTTGGTTGTTACTTTGTACATAAGCAAAACATTCAAAACTGTACTTATTCTTTTTACTCATACAAGGGATTCGATTCCTCCTATATTCTATTCCATTACAATAAAATTCTTTTAGTACATAGCAGAATCATAGATAGGGAACTATACTAGACTAAGAACCTACCTAATTTTATTGTATAAATTTTCGATACCAATGATT